ATGAAATACTATCGCTCCTCCCCAAAATGATACATGATTGATTAAAAATATCTATGATCCTTATTGTTTATAAAGGACCTGAAATGCCTTGCTTACGTATCATTGGAAAGTGCATTAACATGAATACGGCAGTAAGAAGAGGTAATACAAAAGTATGTAAACTATAAAAACGAGTCAAGGTAGATTGCCCCACACTAGCGCTTCCGCGCAATAACTCTACCACCGACGATCCTATTACAGGAATAGCGTCGGGTACACCTGTTACAATTTTTACTGCCCAATAACCTATTTGGTCCCACGGTAAGGAATAACCAGTTACACCAAAGGATGCAGTCAATACACCCAAAACTACACCCGTAACCCAAGTTAATTCGCGAGGTTTTTTAAAACCACCTGTGAGATACACGCGAAATACGTGCAAGATCATCATTAAGACCATCATACTTGCCGACCATCGATGAACTGATCGGATTAACCAACCAAAGTTAGCCTCAGTCATTATATATTGAACAGAGGCAAAAGCCTCTGTAACGGTCGGACGATAATAAAAAGTCATAGCAAACCCCGTGGCTACTTGGACTAAAAAACAAGTAAGTGTAATTCCTCCTAAACAATAAAATATATTGACATGAGGAGGAACGTATTTACTAGTTATATCATCGGCAATCGCCTGAATCTCAAGACGTTCTTCGAACCAATCATAGACTTTATTGAGATAGGTAAACCAAGGGACCCCCCTGAGAACCGTATATGAGAATTTCATCTCGTACGGCTCAAACAAAAATACTAAAATACTGGTTATTTTTAAAACGGATATGTGTAAGTTTTAAACTTATTAACTTAATCCTAATATTCCAATCTTCTTTGAAGATAAGAAAAAAATAGAAATCCGAAAGCTTTTCTTTTTAGTTATAATGCCAAAATCTCAAGTCGGCTCACTCGTCTTTTCTCTTGATCCTTCCAGGCCTCTTGAATATTCTATTATTTACTTCATTTTGTTTATTTTTATTTGTGTATGTAATGCGATTGATTTTATTTTACTGTTGTTTTTTTATTATTATCGTTATTGATAGGAATTTTCTTGTTAAGACCCTATGAATCAATTGAAAAACCTCAGATTCATACCAGAACCACGATGATTTTCAAAAAAACCTTTTATCGAAGTCCAAAAATTCCCTGAGTAAGAACTGCTGGATCATCACTTATTCAATGACAATGAATAGATATTATGAAAAAAAATCCAAAGAAACGTTTGCCCTTTGATCAAAATAAATATAAGCGGGGGCAGTTTAAAAGAATAAAAATCGTTCAATTTATTTTTCTAAATTTATTCTTCTAACTCTTTACTTTAAATTTTTTTAGTCCGGTTGCGAGGTTTAAATAGAAATATTAAGTATGAATCATAGTTCTAATACTTCAGAATCTATTTTCTATATTCCGTGTTCCAGATACTAGAATAAATATCTGACGGGGTAAAGCCATCTCTATCAAGATGACGGATCCATTTTATGTTCTGTATTATCAATAGGATCCATTATAACAAGTCACACACTCATATTCCGGAAATACAGAAACAAAGAAGTTTCACGGTCGAACTACCAAATCCAAATAGAATGGGCTAAAAATCAAAGACTTAAATGCAAAACTTTACTTTCTCTTCAAAAAAAAACTAGTGAGTCGGTTCTTGTGAATCTAATTCTTAGCAATTTGGTCCAGTAAAATGGACGAATTATAAATCTCTAAAATAATAGAGAGAAATACCGCAAATAGAGCCATTGCAACACCCATGAAAGGAGTAGTTCCCCATCCTGGAGCTACTTTACCATATTCTGAATTCAATGGTTTCAATAAATCCCCTACAACAGTTCGTCTTGGACCAGATCTAGAACTACCCTCAACGGTTTGTGTAGCCATAAATCCTACTTTTTATTCATTGAGATCTGTTGACTTTGTATACCATTCCGTTATAAATCAAGGATCTTACCCTATAGATCTAGATCCATTTTGGTCTTGATATTATATAATAATGGAAACAGCAACCCTAATTGCCATCTCTATATCTGGTTTAATTGTAAGTTTTACTGGGTATGCCTTATATACTGCTTTTGGGCAACCCTCTCAACAACTACGAGATCCATTCGAAGAACATGGGGACTAGTTGAAGTAATGAGCCCCCAATATTACAATATTGGAGGCTCATTGCTTCAATTGAGATAATGAAAAATCATTTCACCTTTTTAGTTGGAACTATAGGGGGTTCTCGAAAAAAGATAGCGAAAAAAATGATTCCTAAAGTCGAGACTAAGAGGAATGTATAAACCAATGCTTCCATAGATTTGATCGTGGTTTACAATTATAGCTTTCATACCTGTTTTGGGGGGATTATCTCCTGGATAAAGAAAAAGAAAGAACAAGAGGAAAACAAAATGCAATGATTAAAATCAAGATTTATTGAGTTCTCTATATCAATATCATAACAAAAAAAAGTCGAATCGAAAAG